CTGGTAGAAAATCGGATATTCAAATATCAAATAAATTCTTTTTTGTCGAATGACTATTCATCTATTGTATTTTCATGCAAATATGGAGCAAGAAAACTCTATGAAAAGCTGGTGGTTCAATTCGATGTTATTTAAGAAGGAGTTCGAACCCGGATGTAGGCTAAGTAAATCAGCGGGCAGTCTTGGTCCTATTGAAAATGCCGGCGAAAGTAAAGATCTGAAGATAAATGATACGGATAAAAACATTCAGAGTTGGAGTGGTCATGACAATTATAGTAATGTTGATCTTTTTTTTGGCGTCAAGGACATTCGGAATTTTATCTCTGATGATACTTTTTTAGTTAAAGATGATACTTTTTTAGTTAAAGATAGTAACGGGGACAGTTATTCTATATATTTTGATATTGAAAATCATATTTTTGAGATTGATAATGATCATCCTTGTAGTGAACTAGAAAGTTCTTTTTATCGGAATTCTAGTTATCTGAATAATGGATCTAAGAGTAAGAATCCCGACCACGATCATTACATGGATGATACTCAGTATACTTGGAATAATCACATAAATAGTTGCATTGACAGTTATCTTCAGTCTCAAATCTGTATTGATAGTTACATTGTAAGTGGTAGTGACAATTCCAGTAACAATTACATTTCTAGTTCCATTTGTGGTAAAAGTGGAAATAGTAGTAAAAAAGCCGGAAGGAGTATACGACAAAGTTCTACAAATCTGGATGTAACTCAAAAATACAAGCATTTGTGGGTTCAATGCGAAAATTGTTATGGATTAAATTATAAGAAATTTTTTAAATCAAAAATGAATCTTTGTGAACAATGTGGATATCATTTGAAAATGAGTAGTTCTGATAGAATCGAACTTTCGATCGATCGGGGTACTTGGGAGCCTATGGATGAAGACATGGTTTCTCTGGATCCCATTCAATTTCATTCGGAGGAGGAGCCTTATAAAAATCGTATCGATTCTTATCAAAGAAAGACAGGATTAACCGAGGCTGTTCAAACAGGCATAGGGCAATTAAACGGTATTTCCGTAGCAATAGGGGTTATGGATTTTCAGTTTATGGGGGGTAGTATGGGATCCGTAGTCGGGGAGAAAATTACCCGTTTGATTGAATATGCTACTAAAGAATTTCTACCTCTTATTATAGTGTGTGCTTCCGGAGGGGCACGTATGCAAGAAGGAAGTTTGAGCTTGATGCAAATGGCTAAAATATCTTCTGCTTTATATGATTATCAATCAAATAAAAAGTTATTCTATGTACCAATCCTTACATCTCCTACTACTGGTGGGGTGACAGCCAGTTTTGGTATGTTGGGGGATATCATTATTGCTGAACCCAATGCCTACATTGCCTTTGCGGGTAAAAGAGTAATTGAACAAACATTGAATAAAACAGTACCCGAAGGTTCACAAGCGTCTGAGTATTTATTCCAGAAGGGTTTATTCGATCTAATCGTACCACGTAATCCTTTAAAAGGCGTTCTGAGTGAGTTATTTCAACTCCACACTTTCTTTCCTTTGAATCAAAATTAGAACATTAAGTCCATTATTTTGAGCAAACAAGTAATTCGTTTATCGGAATACAAGTGAAATTGAGACGAATGGGTTTTCTTTGTTGACATAAGATCTAATTGTATAACGAATCAAAAGTCACATAAAATCGGAAATCTGATCCTTTTTCTATATTCCTGATTATTGATCAAGAAGTCTCTATTAACAAGATAAAAGATGAAATTCTTTTTTTCGTGAAATTAGGCAAATAAAAAAATCTTCTTCTCGTCATATATAATTAAATTAAAATCTAGAAAATATAGTATAGAATTTTTTATCTTTCTATAGCGTACGATAATCCTATTTTGACTAAGAATCCCTGCTGGATGGGATTCTAACAAACCCTTGAATCAATATAAATAGAATCTAATTCATTAAAAAAAACTTTTTGCTTAGTGAATGAAATTCGAAGACAAGAGCAAAAAATGAAGAAAATAATATCTCATCCATATCCTTTCAAATTTTTCATGTAGAAAGATGAAAAACTACATTATATACTCACTTAGACTTAGATAGTAGATACTTATATTATTTTTAATTAATAATTAATTCTTAATAGATATAGATATTAATAAAAATTTTAAGTAGTAATAATTCCAATTTAGAATTATCAAATTATAATCAAGTCAAATTATTATAATATAAATATAAATAAATACTATATTATATATAAGTAAGATAAGATATAAGTATAATAAATATATAAATAATAAATAAATTAAATAAATATATATAAGATATAAGTAAGATCTTTATATATATTATATATATAATAATAATAATAAGATAAGATATCTTTATATTATAAATAATATTATAAATAATAAATATAAAATAAAATCTAAATAATAATAACAGGTACAAATAGTAAATCGAGGTGCCCATTCTATGACAACTCTTAATTTTCCCTCTGTTTTGGTCCCTTTAGTAGGTCTAGTATTTCCGGCAATCGCAATGGCTTCTTTATTTCTTCATGTTCAAAAAAACAAGATTGTTTAGAGCCGAGGGCGCAAAATATTATCTTTTTTTTTTTCAAAACTGACGCTTGTATCATAACACAGATATCCATTTAGCTAAATATGGTATAAGAGGCTTCCGTCGAAATCTCCCCAAAATGCTATTAGCTAGTTTCAAATAGACCCGAATCGGCGAATAGCTGAACTGTAAAGTTGGTCTATCTATATACATGTGGCTATCTTTAGTGAGTCATACGAAGGGTGTGTTATTAGTTTAGATCTAACCAATTTAATGAATTACTCCTAAAGGTTCACATCAAACTAGTGCTAGTTGATGCGAGTTACTTCGGAAATAAACGGCAAATTCATTTGGGGTATTCTCTCAATTCCAAAAAAAGCAACCGGATCAAGTATGAGTTGTCGATCAGAACATATATGGATAGAACCTATAACGGGGGCTCGAAAAACAAGTAATTTCTGCTGGGCTTTTATCCTTTTTTTAGGTTCATTAGGATTCTTGTTGGTTGGAACCTCGAGTTATCTTGGTAGAAATTTGATATCTTTATTTCCGTCTCAGCAAATAGTTTTTTTTCCACAAGGGATTGTGATGTCTTTCTATGGGATCGCGGGTCTTTTTATTAGCTCCTATTTGTGGTGCACAATTTCGTGGAATGTAGGTAGTGGTTATGATCGATTTGATAGAAAAGACGGAATAGTGTGTATCTTTCGTTGGGGATTCCCTGGAAAAAATCGTCGGGTCTTTCTCCGATTTCTTATAAAAGATATTCAGTCCGTCAGAATAGAAGTTAAAGAGGGTATTTATGCTCGTCGTGTCCTTTATATGGATATCAGAGGCCAGGGAGCCATTCCATTGACTCGTACTGATGAGAATTTTACTCCACGGGAAATGGAACAAAAAGCTGCTGAATTGGCTTATTTCTTGCGTGTACCTATTGAAGTATTTTAAGAAATCAGCTGACAAATTAATGCTTTCTCGCGGGAGGGCAAAAAGCAAGAATCCTCTTTTTCTATAACATAACTTAATTGAGGTTTCTTCAGAACATTCATTCGAGTCAAAGCAGACATATATGGAACAAGTATAAAAAAACCTTTTTGGGGGATCTTTTATATGTATCGAAATATACACATACACGACTCAATTATATATTAAATAAAAAAATAAGAAAAAAAGAAAATCTCATAATCAACCATTTCGAAATAAGGAAATTCCCCCTTTTTAGTTGTTGGAATTGAAACTTTAGATTCAGATAGATCATATCTTGTAATTTTTTTGAAGCTTCTTTTTAGACTTTTTGTGCTCCTTAATGACGAAAAAATTGGATCTCTTATAATGTAGCCAATTTATTTATGTCGTTTTTTGTCACTCATTTTTCACAATATTTTTCAGAAAATTACCTCAATTATTCTATCGATGACTACTCATAGTCAATTAAATTTTTTCGAAATATTAGAGGTTTTTTTTATATAATGATAGAAAAGGAGAATGATAGAAAAGGAGTTCTTTTGTCTCAAAATCTGAATACTATTCATATTCATTATTTAAAGTGGTTTTTCCGGGCGTTCATCGAAAAGAGATATATGCTTCGAATTTGACTGATTGAGATATAGGGAAACAATTTTTATTATATTATTTATTCATATTATTCATATCATATATATTCATTCGAATTTTTCATCTTTTTCCGTATTCTTTTCTAGATTCAAGGCCTAACCACGAAATCACAAATAAAAAAGAGTGAATAGATTCATAGGTTTGATAACTTGTAATAGAACTGATGCGTGAGAGAAATATTAGATTACATAGAGTCGACGAATGAGATGGGTTCATTAACAATTCACAGATGAAAAAATGGCAAAAAAGAAAGCATTCACTCCTCTTTTATATCTTGCATCTATAGTATTTTTGCCCTGGTGGATTTCTCTCTCCTTTCAAAAAAGTCTGGAATCCTGGGTTACTAATTGGTGGAACACTAGGCAATCCGAAACTTTTTTGAATGATCTTGAAGAAAAGAGTATTCTAGAAAAATTCATAGAATTAGAGGAACTCCTCTTCTTAGAGGAAATGATCAAGGAATACTCGGAGACACATCTACAAAACCTTCGTATAGGAATTCACAAAGAAACAATCCAATTAATCAAGATACACAACGAGGGTCGTATTCATACGATTTTGCACTTCTCGACAAATATAATATGTTTCATTATTCTAAGTGGTTATTCTATTTTGGGTAATAAAGAACTCGTTATTCTTAACTCTTGGGCTCAAGAATTCCTATATAACTTAAGTGACACAATAAAAGCTTTTTCTCTTCTTTTATTAACTGATTTATGTATCGGATTTCATTCGCCCCATGGTTGGGAACTGATGATTGGCTTTGTCTACAAGGATTTTGGATTTGTTCATAATGATCAAATTATATCTGGCCTTGTTTCCACTTTTCCAGTCATTC